TCAAAAAGAAAACCTTGTAAGTTTCAATACAGTACAAATAATACAAATAATGATATGGATTGTTAATTATTTTAATTTAATACATTATTCAAAGATGCTCATTTGCATTTGTACACGTATCATATATATCACACACAAGGCTTATGATGTGATAAGAAAAAAAATTTCCGCTCGGATCGGTTTGTGAAATAGTAGAGTGAGAATCACTGCGAACCATAACCAATTTTGAGTCACTAACAAAATAAAATGAGAAGATAAATAATTAGGGAGGCAACCAGGTCTTTTTGGGGATAGAGGGACTTGAACCCTCACGATTTCTAAAGTCGACGGATTTTCCTCTTACTATAAATTTCATTGTTGTCGATATTGACATGTAGAATGGGACTCTATCTTTATTCTTATCCGATTAATCAATTCTAAAAAAAAAAAAGATTTATCAGACTATGATGGAGTGAATGATTTGATCAATGAATATTTATTTCATTTTTCAATTTTGATTTTGAATCGATTCACAAAAATTCTTTCATTTTTCATATAAATAGATATAAAAAAATTATAGAACCGGTTGGAGTCATCATTAATCATTTTTAATCATTTGGCGATAGTATTTCAGTAAGTATACATATGTATATAGGTTTATCTTTCATCCTTTCGGAAGTTTCGATGGAAGGATTCCTTTATGAACACAATGCAGCCAACTCCATTTGTTAGAACAGCTTCCATTGAGTCTCTGCACCTATCCTTTATTTATTCTCGCTTTCTGAAACCCTTGTTTGTTTTCATAAAACGGGATTTGGCTCAGGATTGCCCATTTTTAATTCCAGGGTTTCTCTGAATTTGAAAGTTATCACTTGGTAGGTTTCCATACCAAGGCTCAATCCAATTAAGTCCGTAGCGTCTACCAATTTCGCCATATCCCCCTTTTTTTTGTGATGTGATTAGGATCACATCATGATGCCGTTTACCCTTTTTTGTTCATTTCCATTTATATTATGCCGGAACCGTTGAATTCATTAGATATCGATTCCTGTATTGAAAAGTGTTTTCTCCGATTTTATTTTGTATCTATCTTCTTTCATCTCTATTGGAGACCATACTTGGTCCAACCAGAAATTCAATATAGATATATACCACATAACATATATCTATTATAATATATTATATATATACATGTCCCAATTTCTATGATTTTCTATCATTTTTAGTGTGCAATTTTGAATACTTGAACGGTCGATTCTTTTTTTTTTTTTCGTCTTAGGTTTCGCCTTTCCGAATGAAACCCTAGGAATGTTTCATTATGGTCTGGATTGCACTTTTCTCCTCTTATCCTTTTCTTAGGGCAGATCATAATAAAAAAAAAAAACGACAAAGGGCAATTTAGTATTATTAATTTCAAATTTCATTAATAGCCATAACTAATCGAATGGATATAATTAATCAATTAATCATTCCGTTAATTTATATATTAATGAATATTAATGAAATTATTTCAAATTAGATGAATTATCTATTTTCGCTTTCAAATAGATATAATAATTAATTAATTATATTAATATATTATACGATTATAATATACAATAAATATACAATAAGATTCTAACTTAATTACTAGATTATATTCCTAACTTTAGGTACAAAATTCTAGTTCAAACTCGAAATCTAAATAAATATCTAGAAATAAAAAACCATGTACTAAAATATTTTATTTAGAATTTATATAGTTTTATTTTTTTTTTATATAGTAAAATATCAAAAAACAATATTCAAAAATAGTAAAGGAAATAGGAAATATGGAATAGTAAAAAAATATTAGTCTCTAATTAAACAAATTAAGATATTTATTATTGATAAACATATATTTGAGAAATAGATCTAAATTAATATATCAAAATGAAATATTTTTGAAAATTAGATTTTCCATTCTTATTCGTTTCTATAGTTGAATTTTTCTACATTTATATCATATTTATTATGAAATAACTAAGAATAAACAGTTAAGATCTCAGCAGCAGTAGTTTACTAAATTAGTATACGTGTACAATTTATGTTATGTGAGCCCGCTTAGCTCAGAGGTTAGAGCATCGCATTTGTAATGCGATGGTCATCGGTTCGATTCCGATAGCCGGCTTTTCTCCATTTGTTTTATTTTTTAGATAATTGATAATAGGAAATCTAAAGTGAAAAGCTTCTTTGCCCGTTCCTAAAGGTCACCGAGCCCCTTCGATTATTTCATAGAAACTTCCAATTATTAATAAAAATTGGATTGGAGGGGTTTGGTCTCTGTAGAACAAATCAATCAAGAAAAGAGCCCTTCATTTTTTTTTTTTCGATTATTTCAAATTCTTTTTCTTTTTTATTTATATAATACAATTATATATACAATATTTCTATACAATAAGGTCTGACTATTGATAAAATTCCTCTAATTATTCTTTGTAATACTTCAGTAAATTTCGCTTCATTTATCATATTTTAGTTTAGTTTTAATTTTGGTTTATGA